ATCGATCTTTCTTTTAGTTGTTGAATCTCTGTTTGATCGATCAATGTGTGATATTCTGAATCCTCATTTCTAATGGAATCGAAATGATCTCTGGATTGATCAGAAGATCCTTTCGATTGGCTAGAATCCGTTACTTGAACGAAAATAGATCTTGTGGAATCATATTGAATATTTGACAATACATTCCGTACCCTGCTAAAAAACCGATCCTTGTTTACCAACCACACATTATTGTCTAACCAAATCCAATTCTCTCTCGATACGTTCCTCAAAAAATCCGATTCGTGCTGATTCTTCCCCCAACTAACGAAGAGATCTTGGCGGAATTGCCACATATGAAATTGAGCACAATTTTGCAAAGAAATACCCCACTTGTTTCTCGAGAAGAGATGGGAAACATGCTCAATATCATTTGATTGAATAGTTGCCTCAGCTCCTTGTTGTTTGAAGAAACCCCCCCCTTCAATTGGTCTTTTTTCACGAAAAGCAGACATGAGATAACAAATCAAGTCTTTCCCTAAGATTTCGAATAGCTGTCCCGAATTCAAGTTGATTATGTTTCGCTTCTTCCTCGGAGAAAGACGATCAAACAATTCCCAATCATGGTCCTTGCGGATCGGATCATCCGTATAGGATAAAAAAAGAAACTCCAGATATTTGCTATCTTTCTCTTTGAATGAGATCTCAATTCCAGCTATGGTTTCATTAGCTATCTTACAACTAGAATCCCTCTTTTTTCCGATCCGGTTCCTCCACCACCGCGAACCCCGGTTCGATTCAGGCATGATACGCTTTTTATTTATTGGGAGAACCCAAGTACTCTCTTGCGGATCCATGAAACAACTCTCAGAAATCTTTTTCCCTTTTGGAAGATACAGGAGCGAAACAATCAACCTATTGATATTGGAAGACCAAAAAGATTCTTCCAATGTCTCATTTCTGGGTCCGATGGAATTCATAGGTATAGGAAGAAGCCCCATCAAATAGAGATTTTTTCTTTCGACCATCTTTCGATTGTTAATACGAGATATAAGGACCACTACTACAAGCAGTACTACACCTTTGATCGTGAAATATCGATTGCTTGTTGAACCCTGTGAATCACGTGAAAGTAGGATACTCCAAATTCGGGGGTCAAAGAGTTTCATAAAACGTTCTTGGTGGAAAAAAATGGGAGTGAAAGATCCCACTGAATCGAATTTGATCCATGAATCTAAGAAATAGTGAGAATTCTTGATCTCTCTCAATATCTCTCTCAATTCGAAGATCCAGGATTTGAATTGATGTCGTTTCATTGATTCCTCCTAAAGATTTTCATTGATTCCTCCTAAAGATTTCATTTCAATTGGAATTTGGTTATTCACGATGTACGACGAGCCCTGTTAAGCATCCATGGCTGAATGGTTAAAGCGCCCAACTCATAATTGGCAAATTCGTAGGTTCAATTCCTGCTGGATGCACGCCAATGGGAACGTTCAATAAGTCTATTGGAATTGGCTCTGTATCAATGGAATCTCATCATCCATACATACCGAATTGGTATGGTATATTCATACCATAACATATGAACAGTAAGAACTAGAATTCTTATCGATACTGGAACTCATAGGGAAGAAAATGGATTTATGGATGGAATCAAATATGCAGTATTTACAGAAAAAAGTATTCGGTTATTGGGGAACAATCAATATACTTCTAATGTCGAATCAGGATCAACTAGGACAGAAATAAAGCATTGGGTCGAACTCTTCTTTGGTGTCAAGGTAATAGCTATGAATAGTCATCGACTCCCGGGAAAGGGTAGAAGAATGGGACCTATTATGGGACATACAATGCATTACAGACGTATGATCATTACGCTTCAACCGGGTTATTCTATTCCACCTCTTATAGAGAAAAGAACTTAAAGCAAAATACTTAATAACACGGCGATACATTTATACAAAACTTCTACCCCGAGCACACGCAATGGAGCCGTAGACAGTCAAGTGAAATCCAATCCACGAAATAATTTGATCTATGGACAGCATCGTTGTGGTAAAGGTCGTAATGCCAGAGGAATCATTACCGCAAGGCATAGAGGGGGAGGTCATAAGCGTCTATACCGTAAAATCGATTTTCGACGGAATGAAAAAGACATATCTGGTAGAATTGTAACCATAGAATACGACCCTAATCGAAATGCATACATTTGTCTCATACACTATGGGGATGGTGAGAAGAGATATATTTTACATCCCAGAGGGGCTATAATTGGAGATACCATTGTTTCTGGTACAGAAGTTCCTATATCAATGGGAAATGCCCTACCTTTGAGTGCGGTTTGAACTATTGATTTACGTAATTGGAAGTAACCAATTAGGTTTACGACGAAACCTAGAAATCAATCACGGATACAATTTGAGTACCTCCATGGGATAGACCTCAACAGAAAACTGTTGAGTAACGGCAGCAAGTGATTGAGTTCAGTAGTTCCTCATAGAAAATTATTGACTCTAGAGATATGGTAATATGGAGAAGACAAAATTGTTTGAAGCACGCACAGAACCGGAAGCGCCCCTTGTTTCAAAGAGAGGAGGACGGGTTATTCACATTTAATTTGATGGTCAGAGGCGAATTGAAAGCTAAGCAGTGGTAATTATAAAGATCCCCCGGGGGAAAAATAGAGATGTCTCCTACGTTACCCGTAATATGTGGAAGTATCGACGTAATTTCATAGAGTCATTCGGTCTGAATGCTACATGAAGAACATAAGCCAGATGACGGAACGGGGAGACCTAGGATGTAGAAGATCATACATGAGTGATTCGGCAGATTTGGATTCCTATATATCCACTCATGTGGTACTTCATCATATGATTCATATAAGATCCATCTGTCTAGATATCATCATATACATCTAGAAAGCCGTATGCTTTGGAAGAAGCTTGTACAGTTTGGGAAGGGGTTTTTATTGATAAAAAAGAAGAATCTACTTCAACCGATATGCCCTTAGGCACGGCCATACATAACATAGAAATCACACTTGGAAAGGGTGGACAATTAGCTAGAGCTGCAGGCGCTGTAGCGAAGCTGATTGCAAAAGAGGGTAAATCGGCCACATTAAGATTACCATCTGGGGAGGTCCGTTTGATATCCAAAAACTGCTTAGCAACAGTCGGACAAGTGGGTAATGTTGGGGTGAACCAAAAAAGTTTGGGCAGAGCCGGATCGAAGTGTTGGCTAGGTAAGCGCCCTGTAGTAAGAGGAGTAGTTATGAACCCTGTAGACCATCCCCATGGGGGCGGGGAAGGGAGAGCCCCAATTGGTAGAAAAAAACCTACAACCCCCTGGGGTTATCCTGCGCTTGGAAGAAGAAGTAGGAAAAGGAAAAAATATAGTGATAGTTTTATTCTTCGTCGCCGTAAATAGGAATATTGAAAATCGAATTTTTTGAATTTGAAATAATGTGATGGGCGAACGACGGGAATTGAACCCGCGCATGGTGGATTCACAATCCACTGCCTTGATCCACTTGGCTACATCCGCCCCTTATCTAGCTAAAGGATTTTCTCTTTTTTCCATTCATCATTATTGTATTTATTCTTACCTTCATACTTAGATCGAGATATTCTATTGGACATAGAATGCCAATCTTTAAAATGTAAAATAAAAAAAGGAGTAATCAGCTGTGACACGTTCACTAAAAAAAAATCCTTTTGTAGCTAATCATTTATCCAGAAAAATGGAAAAACTCAACATGAGGGAGGAGAAAGAAATAATAGTAACTTGGTCTCGGGCATCTACCATTATACCCAAAATGATTGGCCATACAATCGCTATTCATAATGGAAAGGAACATTTACCTATTTATATAACAGATCGTATGGTAGGTCACAAATTGGGAGAATTCGCGCCTACTCTGACTTTCGCGAGACATGCGAGAAACGATAATAAATCTCGTCGTTAATTTGAAAAAAAAGGGATAAACCTTATGATAAAAAAAAAAAACTGGAATTCAGATAGAGAAGTCAAAGTTTTAGCTCAACATATATGTATGTCCGTTTTCAAAGCGCGAAGAGTAATTGATCAGATTCGCGGGCGCTCTTATGAGGAAACACTTATGATACTGGAACTCATGCCTTATCGAGCATCGTATCCCATTTTTAAATTGGTTTATTCTGCAGCAGCAAACGCTAGTCATAATATGGGTTTGAACGAAGCTGATTCATTCATTAGTAAAGCCGAAGTCAATGGGGGTCCCTTTGTGAAAAAGTTAAGACCTAGGGCTCGAGGACGTAGTTATTCGATAAAAAGGCCCACTTGTCATATAACAATTGTATTAAAAGAGAAATCGAAATTTTCTTTATAAGATTTCGATTCTTATTTAGAAAAAAAAATAAATAAATGGAAAGATAATATAATCAAAAAATATGGGACAAAAAATAAATCCACTTGGTTTCAGACTTGGTACAACCCAAAATCATCATTCCTTTTGGTTCGCACAACCAAAAAATTTTTCCGTAGGTCTACAAGAGGATGAGAAAATACGGAATTGTATCAAGAACTATGTACAAAAAAATAAGAGAATATCCCCAGGTTTCGAAGGAATTGGAATTGCACGCATAGAAATTCAAAAAAGAATCGATTTGATCCAAGTCATAATCTATATTGGGTTCCCAAATTTATTAATAGAGGGCCGAACACGAGGGATCGAAGAATTACAGATGAATGTACAAAAAGAGTTTCGTTCTGTGAACCGAAGACTCAACATTGCTATCACAAGAATTGAAAAACCTTATGGACACCCTAATATTCTTGCAGAATATATGGCTTCACAATTAAGAAATAGAGTTTCGTTCCGAAAGGCAATGAAAAGAGCTATTGAATTAACTGAACAAACAGATACAAAGGGAATTCAAATACAAATTGCAGGGCGTATCGACGGAAAAGAAATTGCACGTGTCGAATGGATCAGAGAAGGTAGGGTTCCTCTACAAACAATTCGCGCTAAAATTGATCATTGTTCCTATACAATTCGAACTATCCATGGAGTATTAGGCCTAAAAATTTGGATATTTGTAGATGAAGAATAATAAATAGACCCTTCATTTATCTTGCCGTTCTGTCCAGTGATAGAACAAAAAATTAGAAACCGTTTCTGTTTTTCCGTTAAATCAAATAAAAATAAACAATTCTAATTCTATAAGGTTGAATAAAAAATCGATTAATCTTTTTTTAATATAATTGCTATGCTTAGTGTGTGACTCGTTAGTTTTTTCTTTAGAGTTTAGAGTTGGGCTTCAAAAAATCCCCACTATGAACTTAATAACTATAATAAAATAAACAATAAAATAAACTAAAAACTAATAACCAACTTATTGCTTCGTATTGTCGAGATCCCAAGAAACAGTCACTATATGACTGGATCAATCATATAGTTGTAACAACTGAGATTTTCCATAAAAAAAATCTGATTATAGATTCTGAAGGAAAAATAAATAAATAAGAAAAAGGGGGATACGGATAAATGGAAAGGTGATAGAAAGAGAGAACAAAAAGATCAATGATAGATGATTCCAATATGTATGGTCACCTCATAAAAGGCAGTGTGATAAAGCATTAATATTGATATAAATAATAATAAATAATAAAGAGCCCCGGGTTAATAGAAACTGAGGAGATCGGCTCGGGAACGAATTTTGTTGGGAGCTCCATTGCAGAGTTCAGGCCTAACCATTAATGGAGAAGCTATAGGAACGACGAAACCTGTGATTATATAAGATTCTATTAAAATAAAAACGAATCCTAATGATTCATCGGGTGGGATGGCGGAACGAACCAAGAACAAATTGATTTACTCTGAGAGATCATGGATTGATCCTACGAATGGAACAGGAAAGAGTCAATATCCGCCCGCGAAACCCTTATTTTTTTTTTATTACTCTTATCGAATCAAGACAATATTCCAATAAAAAAAAATAAAAATAAGGATTCGTTATAATATAAATAAAGAAGCATTATGTATATCTATCAATATACACATCTAGTCGTATATACAGCTTCCTATGTAATAAATGAAATATCAATAAATCCCATTACTTAGTTTAGTGTATTAGTTATTAATAAATACATGTGTATCTGTAATATTATCGAATTCTTTCATTCGCGAGGAGCTGGATGAGAAGAAACTCTCATGTCCGGTTCTGTAGTAGAGGTGGGATTGATTAAGAAAAAACCATCAACTATAACCCCAAAAGAACCAGATTTCGTAAGCAACATAGAGGAAGAATGAAGGGAATATCTTGTCGGGGCAATCAGATTAGTTTCGGCAGATACGCTCTTCAGGCACTTGAACCCGCTTGGATCACAGCTAGACAAATAGAAGCAGGGCGAAGAGCAATGACACGATATGCGCGTCGTGGTGGAAAAATATGGGTACGTATATTTCCCGACAAACCTGTTACAGTAAGACCTACAGAAACACGTATGGGTTCGGGGAAGGGATCCCCCGAATATTGGGTATCTGTTGTTAAACCAGGTCGAATACTTTATGAAATGGGTGGAGTATCCGAAACTGTAGCCAGAACAGCTATTGAAATAGCTGCGTGCAAAATGCCTATACGAACTCAATTTGTTATTTCAGGATAAGGATGTAGAACTAAACATAAACAAAAGGGGTATTGAGGATGAAAAAACAACCACGGGTTTATTTATTTATAGACAAACACTATTTCTTTTTTTCCTCATTCTTTGCATTGAAATAACAGATTCAAATAAAAATGATATGATTCAACCTCAGACCCTTTTGAATGTAGCAGATAACAGCGGAGCTCGAGAATTGATGTGTATTCGAATCATAGGGGCTGGTAATCACCGATATGCTCATATTGGTGACGTTATTGTTGCTGTAATCAAAGAAGCAGTGCCCAATATGCCTCTAGAAAGATCAGAAGTAATTAGAGCTGTAATTGTACGTACATGTAAAGAACTCAAACGTGACAACGGTATGATAATACGATATGATGACAATGCAGCGGTTGTCATTGATCAAGAAGGAAATCCAAAAGGAACTCGAATTTTTGGGGCGATTGCTCGGGAATTGAGACAGTTGAATTTTACTAAAATAGTTTCATTAGCTCCCGAGGTATTATAAATACTAGTGGATGAAACTATGATATAGTTATAGTAGGATATCTGAAACGGATCAAATTAGTAGATTGTGTCTCACGCATATACTTTTAGTAACTAATTTCTTAATTAATAATTGAATAATTCAAGTAAAAAAAAACATGTTGATTATATCAAAATTCGGAAGTACCAATAATTCGTCATGGGCGGAGACGCTATTGCTGATATAATAACTTCTATAAGAAATGCTGACATGAGTAAAAATGGAACGGTTCGAATAGCATCCACTAATATCACCGAAAACATTGTTAAAATACTCCTACGAGAAGGTTTTATTGAAAACGTTCGGAAACATCAGGAAAGTAACAAATATTTCTTGGTTTCAACCTTGCGCCATAGAAGGACTAGGAAAGGAATATATAGAACTATTTTAAAACGTATCAGTCGACCTGGTCTACGAATCTATTCCAACTATCAAAAAATTCCTAAGATTTTCGGTGGAATGGGAATTGTAATTCTTTCTACTTCTCGAGGCATAATGACAGATCGAGAAGCTAGACTAGAAAAAATTGGAGGAGAAATTTTGTGTTATATATGGTGATCCTCCTCCGGTATCCTAATTTTATCTCTAACTTCCTATTTGTGAAATAGAGGGGAAAAGTGAGTTATATAACTCTTCCTCCATTAGTTGATACTTCAAGGGGGTTACCTGGAATGAAAGAACAAAAATGGATTCATGAAGGTTTAATTACTGAATCACTTCCCAACGGTATGTTCCGGGTCCATTTAGATAATGAAGATCTAATTCTAGGTTATATTTCAGGGAGAATCCGACGCACTTTAATACGGATACTGCCGGGAGATAGAGTCAAAATCGAAATAAGCCGGTATGATTCAACCAGGGGACGTATAATTTACAGACTTCGCAACAAAGATTCGAGCGATTAGATAATTTTTGAAAACATTCCTTTCATGGGGGATCCAATTCAAAGCTAAAAAATACAAGAGGCTTATTTTCTTCCAAGGAATAGATTCCAAATTAAGGTAAGGGGTGAGAAATATGAAAATAAGGGCTTCTGTTCGTAAAATTTGTGAAAAATGTCGACTGATCCGTAGGCGCGGACGAATTATAGTGATTTGTTCCAATCCGAAACATAAACAGAGACAAGGATAATCTTTCTAAAGTTTCTCAAGGAAGGGCCATGTAAAAATAAAGGATCCGCTTTAACATGAAATGGATATCTCCGTATCTTTCTATATATTTCTGATTCATATTTATGAGATAATAAAATATGGCAAAACCTATACCAAGAGTTGGTTCGCGTAGGAATGGACGTAGAATACCAAAAGGGGTTATTCATGTTCAAGCGAGTTTCAACAATACCATTGTAACTGTTACAGATGTACGAGGTCGGGTGGTTTCTTGGGCCTCCGCCGGTACTTCTGGATTCAAAGGCACACGAAGACGGACACCTTATGCTGCTCAAGCAGCCGCCGAAAATGCTATTCGTACTGTAGTTGATCAGGGTATGCAACGAGCAGAAGTTATGATAAAAGGTCCAGGTCTCGGAAGAGACGCAGCATTACGGGCCATTCGTAGAAGTGGTATACTATTAAGTTTCGTACGTGATGTAACACCTATGCCACATAATGGATGTCGACCTCCTAAAAAAAGACGTGTGTAAAAATAAGAAGGATTTCAAGAGAAATAAATTATTCAATGATCTGATCAAATAATAATATTAGTATGGTTCGAGAGGAAATAGCAGCATCCACTCGAACACTACAGTGGAAATGTGTTGAATCAAGAGTAGACAGTAAGCGTCTTTATTATGGTCGTTTCATTCTGTCCCCGCTCATGAAAGGTCAAGCCGATACCATAGGTATTGCCATGCGGAGGGCTTTACTTGGAGAAATAGAAGGAACATGTATCACACGTGCAAAATCTGAGAAGGTGCCGCATGAATATTCTACGATAGTAGGTATTGAGGAATCAGTACATGAAATTTTCATAAATTTGAAAGAAATTGTATTGAGAAGTAATCTGTATGGAGTTAGAGACGCATCCATTTGTGTCAGAGGTCCTAGATACGTAACCGCTCAAGATATCATCTCACCACCTTCCGTGGAAATAGTTGACACAACACAGCATATAGCTAACCTGACAGAACCAATTGATTTGCGTATTGAATTACAAATCAAGAGAGATCGCGGATACCGTATTAACCCCACAAATAACTCTCAAGACGGAAGTTATCCTATAGATGCTGTATCCATGCCTGTTCGAAATGCGAATCATAGTATTCATTCTTATGGGAATGGAAATGAAAAACAAGAAATACTTTTTCTAGAAATATGGACGAATGGAAGTTTAACTCCTAAGGAAGCACTTTATGAAGCTTCTCGTAATTTGATTGATTTATTTATTCCTTTTCTACATGCGGAGGAAGAGAACATTCATTTCGAGGAAAATAAAAACAGGTTTACTCTACCCCTTTTTACCTTTCAAAATAGATTAACTAATCTAAAGAAAAACAAAAAAGGAATTCCATTGAAATGTATTTTTATTGACCAATTAGAACTACCCCCCAGGACCTATAATTGTCTCAAAAGGTCCAATATACATACATTATTGGACCTTTTGAGCAACAGTCAAGAAGATCTTATGAGAATTGAATATTTTCGTACAGAAGATGTAAAACAGATATTGGACACTCTACAGAAGCATTTCGCAATCAATTTACCTAAGAATAAGTTTTCGTTTTAAATCTATTTGAATTATTTCATATTCTTTTTATAAATTATAAAGAAAAAACTTCATTTTTTATCTGTAACACGCGATCCGTATTTTCGCGGAATAGATCATAATAAAATTCATGTATCTAGGGAG